GTATTACTTAGATGTGAAACTTGCAGACCTCATTGGTGATCTTACGGGGGGAACGAAATAAAAAAGAATATATAGACTTGTAGAGACCCTCTATGTAGTTGTCTATCTGAGGCGATCGATCTACATCTTTCCTCATAGCCCTGGGGCTGTGTCTCGATCTCCTACGTGCGAAATCTGAGGGACTAGTTCCTATGGAGATTCCCCTTGGTCTAATTCCACGCCTTATGACGAAAGGAGAGTCGGCGTGGCGTAAAGTGAAGATTGAGGGAAATAGAGAAAAATTCCCTTCTGGGGTCTTCCGAAGGTGTAACCTAGGCAACGAAAGAAAAAGGGGCCCGATACTTCAACTAGAGGAGCGACCAGTTGGTTCACCAAACCCCGACCCAGCGTCACACGTTCTCCAGGTCCGAAGGGATCCAGTGCCCAACTACCGACTCCTTCCGGAATTGCGTTATCGGAGCCGAGCCAGGAATGGCCGTTAGTGGACACCCACCACTTTTCACCGGTTAGAGAGGCCCTCTTTAATACATTAAGAAAAGATGTTCACAGGGGCCAGAAAGACTCGGTCATAGGAACTTAGACCGCCTACGCGCTGGTAAACGAAAACCACCTCGACCGGATCAGAGTAAACAACAATGTCGAATCGCCCCTTGCCTTGAAAGAATTCACAGGCGGCCACCAGCTTTCCCAAAATCAATAAGGGGAGATCTGCTGCTTACTGCTCACGGAAACATCCGACCTATACTATAGTAAAGTCGTCCGCGTATCTTTCTGATCTCTCTTCCTTTTATCAGATTTTTGGCCGCTCATTGGCCCGGTTTTTGTTTGCGCTAAGATACTTTTGTTTTTGTTTTGTTATCTCCCCTGGGCCCCCTAACAGGTTAGCGACAGCATTCTCGAGGGCCATAAATCATCGCATCTATCTACGGTAGGTAGGTCAAGTTTATAGGTCGAGCACTTTAATACATATAGTAGTAAATCATGAGATCAATTCTTTCAAAGCTCGGGATTTCAGTCAGTGATAGACAGCTTGGCTAGCTATCCTCTCAAAAAAAAAGGTCATTCAATCTCAGTAGTGGCAGGAAGAACACAGCTCCCAGGCGTACTGATAAGGCTTAACCGGAATAGAAGAAGGTTGGATGGGAGTGCGCTTCTTCAATCTAGGAGGTATCCTTATATCTGACTCTTCTTCCACGATAAAAGAGAGGGGAACTCAGACTTCTCGACTACCGGAGGAGAACCTTACTTATACTGAGTATAAGAGCAGGTCTCCACTGCCTATAGCATAGAGGCGAGAGTCAGTGCCTTTCCTTCCCCAGCGTTCAGTGGAACGTGAGGCACTCTTTATTGGCTTTCAGGCAATGGAAGGGGCTATTCCCACTACGCGCTAACTAGAAGAGCAGGAAAGAAAGATGTCATGTCAGTTTCTGCCCTTATTCGTCTCCAATGCATCCCTATTCATTCTCTGTGCGTCGGTGTGGCTATCTTCTCCTATTTATTTATTTTTTCCTTCAAAGGCCATTTTATTCTTTCAAAAAAAAGGCAAGGCTAAGCCATCCGCCCTTCATTGCACAAAGTAGTTAACGGAATTCCTTTATGCGACTAATGCAATCAATGTACGATAGGTCATGCGAAAATAGCCGTTCTTTTGGAGCTGTAGGGCCCTTTCAAGCACAGTTGAGCAACCCGCCACTTTAAACCCTATTACGTGGATCCAGAATAATACACCATATCTTGGTAAAACCTTTCCCATCTCCTCAGCACTAAAAGGTTCTTTTCAGAACACCAAGGAACTTGGTGAAGAACCCAACCCTTATTGACTCATCTTCACTGCTTAAGAAAAACTGGAAGGGACCTACAATCCCAAGCACTGGCCATAGAGTGTCTCAGGCTGTGTATATTGACTTCCTCCTTTGCCATCACTTTCCCTATCAGACTTCGAGCCACTTCATCTATGCCCTCGGAGATGTCTTAATCCAGAATCTCAATACTGGTAAAGTAATCTATAGATAGCAAAGCTAAGCAATCGCGCGAAGAGTGAGATATGTAAAAAAATAAGGAGTGAGGTAGAAGGAAGGTTTTTCAAATGCCTCTTTCTTTTCTCGTCTATTAGAAAGTCTGGAGAACTCGAGGTGATAAAGAAAGAAAGGAATAGAACAGAGTGAAGGAGTAAAACATTCATCACTTTCTGAAGAAGAGAATGACACTAAGACTTCATTGACTTCATTAACATACCTATGATGGAAATTGTAAATAAGCATTGAAAATCCTTATCAAAATCCTTTAAAGCAAAATTAAGTAGTACATTACTAAGAAATCCTGAGGGTGGTATACTCCTTTGATAGGATAGGCTTATTCTGGAGGAAGGATAGGTAAATCAAGGTATTCTCTTACATATTTTATAAAAGATTTACTATAGAAGAAAGGTTAGATAATAAATTCTCTTTATTTATACTATAAATAGATTTTGATAGGTCAAATCTATAAAGCTTTAAGACATTCTCTATCGCACATACTTTCTCATAATAATCATTTACCCTAACTTTAATAAACCCAATGGAATTATCCATGAGAACACCTGCGATACGTTTGTTTAACATTAAACCCAGCGAAATTAACACAAGGCGGTCTTCATCTGTTGAATACACTTCCAAGAGAATTGGATTTCTATTTTCATCTATGGCATGAATAATGAAAGATATATTTATGTCGGTTCTAAAAATCGAATAGGTCCTAACATTAAAGGTGACAGGGTGTAACTTCCATCCTTTATGCATTTTACAATATCACTCACTTTTGCTTTTGTCAATTCGGGAAAACAATCGGATAATTCAAAGTATGAACGCCTGATATAGCACGCAAGTGAATACAAAAAAGGAGATATATCATTCGATTTTCAATCAGAATTGGGATAAAATTTATTCATGTATAAGATTGAATTTTTCGACTCTCACGGCGTAATGTGCGTATGACTCTTGCGGATATAGGGAGGGTATATAATACCTATTGTCATGTGTGAGGTATTGTGACCTCAACAGGACTATTCACCCGTTGCCTTCCCCTGGAATCATTCTTCATTTTAATAAATCCACTTCCTCTAACACTCTCTAATGAGTCGAATAAATGTCAATTAAGCTCAATTGGAGCACTCATCGTAGAGAAAGACAGGCTCTAGTTTAGAGGGAAAAGGTAGAGACAAGAGACATCAGCTGATGTTTTTCAAGGCTGATGGGGCTAAGATCCTTTTGACGAAGCTCCCTACGCTTTAGGTCAAAGTACGTAGTCACTCGCTTTCGGGCTAGGCCCTTAACTTTCACAATTGGATCTAATGGCATAGCCCTACCCAGTCGAGTACTACCAACAATGAAATGGAGTCTATCGAAGAAAGCAGATTACAAATTACAACTAGAGCTATATTCGCTGCTGAGAAAGTCACGTTTAAGGATTCAAGTGTCTAGTGATAAGCCCATCTTTAGCTAAGAGAGAGGAGGTCAAGTCCCTATCTAAGAGCACATAATCCTTATCACGTCACAAGACGATGAGGATGCAAGGTCCTCAGGAAGAATTGCAAGATTGGCACTCCCCTGTGTGGTGCATCCATGGGAAAGAACGATATCGAATCCTTGAAGAGGCCGAGGTCACCTTCTTCGGGTGGACAACCTGGGAGAGACGAGTCAATTTGGTCGTCTAGGGGCCTGAAGGAATGGTGATGATAAGACAGATGCCCCTGCATCGTTGGAAGCCAAAATGCAAGATGAAATGGATGAGACTCGAAGACAACTCCTCATATTCTAAATGCGGGCATGGAACAAAGACCTAGGAATGACAGAGAGACATTGGCCCTAAGGGGGATGGAACTAGCCTTCCCGGTCGATCATGAGACGGAATGCATGCAAGTGAGGAGAAAGAAGGATGATAAGGACTTGGGTCAATAATCATTGATATAGGTTTTATGTTAGCAGAGTGAAGTTGAAAAGATTAAAGTAGTAGTACTTGACACAACGTACAACGTATGAAATAGCTCTAAGACGAGTGTACTTTATCATTTAATTATCATTACTCGATCCACATCCCTTTGATTGTTTGAGGTAGATATGTAATTCATTCCAATTCTTTGCATTCTCTTGGACTCTTCTTGTCTTGTTTACTAGCCTAGATGACTTTCTGAAGATCGCTTTCTGGTACTAAGTACGGATGCTTAGGATCGTCTGGCTTCTATGGGAAGAATAAAAGGACCCACCCTGATTCGCTACGAACAGAATCGGTTATTCTATCGTCTCTGTCTTGCCCGATGCTTTGGGCAAGGGATAACTACTTCTTCTTTTTATCCCAAGCATTCTATTGTGAAAGTAAACTCCAGCTATTGATCCTAAAAATGAGAGATTTACAAGAGATTGAAAGAAGCAACTACAATACCCATTGATGGTTCCCTTAGCAAACACAATTACTTCACTAATTTAAGAAATAGGATTTTCCTTAGAACCTGTAATTCTCTTTCTTTAGATCTACCCAGATGTTCTTTTTCCCTACTGATGTAAAGTCTCATCTTTTCAAAATCATTTGCTTAATATACTTCATAGTCCAGATTTATATCTTTTATACTACCCCATCAATGGTAACACCCACTCTAGATGATTGAGAGCTCAATTGAACTACATCGGCTTTCCCCGGGACCTCAACTGGAGAATCTTTTTATGGATCTGGAAAAGGATATAGAGACTCCCTCCGAAGAAAGGATCTGCTACCCTTTCCCGTCCTGTCATCCGGCAAAACATGAGGTTTAGCTTATATAAATGTACCACTAAGCGCTACGCCCCTTTGAAGATGGCCCATATGGGGTTCCTACTTCGCCCGCTATAACTCTTCTTTTGCTGCCGGCCTTCGAGAGCCTTTTTGGTGCATCTAAGACTGAAAAGAGTGATGTGAAAGAATGGCACAGTCATTTCTCTTCTCGCTTTCTTTCCAGCACGGGGATTCGCCCGAACGATCTTACCGCTAGCCAACATTTGATTTTTTATTCATAGGCTTCGTCTTGATGCCTGCTATCTTCCTAAACAGGATAGAAAGAAAGCCCCAACCTCTTCCTTCTTATACTAAGAGTCATATTCAAAGATATCCCCACACCGATAATGCCCTATCCCTTTAGGGACTACCTTCGAGGAATTCCTCTCGCGTCCCTGTATTGATAAGAGCGCATTATCTAACAGCTTTGAGACCGAGGCAGCCATCCTCTTGCCAATCCTAAACAAAAGAAAAGCCCTACCCACCTTCATTGGAAGAGTAAGGGGCATTTACCTATCAGTCCTAGTCCTAAGGCGCAATCGGAGCACTAAGCCCTTATACTGCTTTACTCCGTTAATTAGACCTCCTTCCCCGGTGCCTGATGGTTATTTCGGATTATGTGCCTGAGTGGTCTCTTATAACTATTGATTCAACCTCCTCGGGCATTAACGTTGTCACTTCCTTTATTTGAAAATCAAATATAACAGAAGCCAAAAATTCATCATCCAACGCCACTGTTCCATGCAAGTAAGATTCGAGCACCCTCGATGTAGACTTGATTCTGCAATTCGATTAGTAGCTGCAGATTAGGGTGAGTGCCTATACCCGCGGGAGTCGCTGTATTTGCTAGAGCAAGGTTGTTCGCTAGCTCGAGCCAGGTGTGTGGTTCTTGAACATTACAATTAGAAAAGGTAAAATAATGGGACAGAATTTCCGAACATTTATAGAGTAATGTTTGCGGGGAGTCCGTAGGATCCGGATTTGGAATCTGGAATCCTCTTTCTTCCCAATAGAGTTGCAGATTCGGCTCAAACTGCTCAATGCGGGCAATCTTTCTACCTATTTGTTTGGTTAAGTTGATCTTCGGGAAATTTCCTTCGGTCCTTGATGAAATCCACCGCTTCTAAAGGAAAACCCTTGTCCGTTACCCATTGACTTCAACACTTCAATTACGAAAAACCTTTCAATTCCCTTTGACTTCGACTTAACCAACCGCAAGTTAAAGAGCTAGCTGAAAAGCCTGCTTGGCTTGCCCTACTGGCACCGTCCCTACAAGAATCCCTAACCCGTTTTAGCTCCTAATACGGAGCTCTAAGTTCTTGTTATTCTGGCTTGTGTTCCTTGGTCCGTTGCTTGCTATTCCTATTATAGATAGGAAAGCTCCTATTCCGCTTCCTCTTGCGCCTGATCCTCTTCCGCAGTTCTTGCTTCCTTCACTTACTTACTACCTTAGAAAGGAAGAAGCAACACTCATACGAGCCTCCTTGCATTGTCGCTCTACTCTTTTCTCGCTGTCTGGGAGCTCCATTCATCACCCCTATTCACTTACGAAGCAACCGGACTCGCCTCAACAAGAGAAGCTGCATCCCGTAGGGAAAGAGTCCCGTAGGCCCTTCGGGAAAGATAGCAGAAAGAGAACCGCTGCTTTGACTTGACTCTCCCCTGTAACCCTTTGCCCTCCTGCCTGCAGATTGCCACAAAAGACGTGTGAGTACGCCCCTCATGCTTTGCGTTGCCAGCTTTGCTTTGTCCAACCCCTTTGACTCCCTGCACCTATAACATAACTATACCCCACTTAAGGCTTCTTTCGAGGCAGTTAAAGACGGTGGAAGGACAGCATTCAAACAATTTAACAATTGCCTGTTGAAAAAATCCTACGTTAGAACCAGACTTTCAGCAATCCCAGAATGCGGGTGGCAGTGGGATGTCCTAAATCCCTTTGATGAATCCCATCCTTGGGGTCAAGTTAAGGTTGCTCTAGAGCTACACAGAATCCGAAATGGACTGTTTTCCTTGCTTCTCGTCGAGATTTTTTTATTTTTTTATCTTCCTATTGTTTCATCAGATGTGATTGGAATGCTTTCCTTGGAAAAAAAGGCTTAACTAGACTGCTTTCAATGGCTAGATGGTAAAGATCCCACACCCGAAACAAGAGAATCAAAGGGGCGTAACGACGGAGAGAGATCTTTTAACTCTTTCTCGATGCGACTCGATAAAGGTTATTCCCAGATATGTTGATAGCTTACAGTCAGAAGCCAGCTCTTCTTCAAATCGACTGGAGTAGAGGGAAAAAGACCGACTCTTTACTTTAGCATCCCGAAGAGTTCCATTTCTAGGCCCTGGCCCTTCGAAGGCGCTGCTCTGTCGGACCTTTTCTTTGACTTTCCTGGGATGAGTCTTTCGCACGAGATGAAGACCGCTCTTTCGAGCTGCATTCGTACATTTCTTTCAAGCGAGCCTCCAGGTTTAGGAGTGAAGAGCTAAGCCTGAAACTCCTAGTTTGGCTATGGGTCAGGATCGGTGGAAGAGAAAGAGGCCAGTCCTGCTTTACTTTGACTCTTTCCTTGCTTGGGTGGTCTCGTATTAAAGACTTGAACCGAGTATGGGCTCGATCCCCTCTCTGGTATCCTTACTCTAGTTAGTGACTTGGCTCCCCAGACTTCTTCCTTCTAGGCGAGGATTCTAAACCAATAGCAGCCTTTCTCTTATATAGGAAAGCACTTCTGCCACTTTTTATGTGAATACCGGGTTCTTTCACTCCTTAATAGAACTCTTTAGTGAAAGTCTCTATTTCACTTTCAAACAGACTGAAGTCGATTCGTTGCATCTTCCCTTTCCCGGTAAAAGAGAGGGCTATTCAAAGCAATCTAACCAAGCCAAGGAAGGCTAGCTAGTCTAATGCTAGGGGATTCGATTCATCTCTATCAATGACTTAACCACCTTCCCAAATTCAACTCATTCAAGCGAGTCGCCAATAGGAAGTTTACTCCGGGAAGTCAGGAAGTAAGATAGCAGCTAAGACCGCTTCTTCCGCATCAACTGGTGATTCTTTCATTCCTAAATAAAGTGGAATAAGTAAAGCTGGACCTTCTCCCTTCATCGACAACCAAAAGAGAGAAGCCACCCGCGGTACACCTACTATATGATCGTAGAATCGCTGCCTTGTTCACTGAAATGCGAGAATCTCTTTTGAAGTTTAGAGCAAGCCCCTTCCCTATTGTTATAGCGTTCGTGCCTTCCCCCGTCAGTTCCTTCGATAGGCCTCCTTCCCCCTTTGCTGCTTGAAACTAAGGGTCTGGCAGACAAAGCTAAATGTGCGATTTTGAGCTGTCGTCCCAGGACCTCTTGCTTATGAATACCTGCTTCTTTCACTCTTAAAGACTGTCGGATGGTACTTGGTTGTTCCCTAAAGCATTTCCCGTTCGCCCTTTGGCTTCGTTCAATCAAAAAGCAAATCTCGCCCCATCAAGCATTTTCACTCGAGCGGAAACAGCTGACCAAGAGACAAGACTCACCAGACTCCATTGCTCCTAAGGCTTCTAGAGAGTCTGACTAATGGCATACTTCTTCCGTCGAATGCTCCTGGGCAAAAGGAAGATGACATAGACTATGCCGTTTATTCAAAAGAGCCATCACAGCTTATGAAAGAGCAGCTTGGAGGCGTCATTGGCCCAACGCATCAGAAGGTTCGGTTCGAAAACTCCATTTTTCTGCTAGATAAAGAAAAAATGACTTTCTTTGAAATAAATCCAAGCCTTACGGGAGCCGCTTCCCGGTGATATATACAGTTAGATCGATCCCACATTCGCAAGTGGAAGGACTTGGCTTTAGCCTTCCTCAAGCAGTACAAGCATAACATTGATATGGCCCCAGATCGCATGGATCTCCAAAACATGGGGAAAAGGGGGGCCGAAGGCTAAGGCAAGGCATTACTTCGAAGAAGTAGTGCTTTCTTCTTTCAAACAGACTCTTTTAATATTCCCTTCAAAGGCCTGAAAGATATATTATTTAGAGAGGCGGAAAATACAATACGTTGGATGCTAAGAATACGGTCTTTGAAGGACCCACGGGGAAGGGCTTAGAAGAGATTAGTGCTTTGGTTAACAGTATAAATTTGCCCTCGTAAGACCGAATTAATTAACAAGCCACCATAGTCAAAGAGTCTCTTTTGGGGGAGCCCAGGAAGTTAATTCCCAATAAGGATATCCCCATAGCCAATCTATTAACTATGAAAGGTACCCCAATAGGAAAAGCACCAATGAGAAAGGGCTAATCACCCACCAAAGCTGTGGAAGTAGGGATTCAAGCGAAGAATAGCCCTAGTCTGATAGCGGAGTATTCTATCTATGACGTATAACCTAAGTGTGGGGATCTGAAGAACACTTTGATAGTCAACTACAAAAGGCCGGCTTCAGTCCATATGAAAAGAAAAAGTTGAACGAAGAGTTAGCGTTCATATAATCACCATTCAGTCAATTTGGTCTTGGGGGCGTGATGGAGTCACTTCTCCTTATTCGGTAAGGAGGGGAAATGGGACAAAGCTATCATGCTTTCTATTTGGCGAGGGGCCTAAAAAAAACAACAAACTCACTCAGGTCTGTCAGCCTAGTTGATCCCACGATAAGAACCCGGGAGTGAGAGTTAAAAGAAAAAGCAAAGGGTGGCTGCAAGGCTGCTCTCTTTAATAAATAGGTCTATCGAGCCTTAGTTTGGGCTGTAATGAAAAAGGGGTTTACAAGGCCGGGCATCTGATCTTTATTGTTCAATGTAAGTTCCTTGAATGCTCTTTCTTAAGCAAGCTGAACCTTCATTCCCTCGGGTTAGGCTCAAGGTTGGGTTGGTCTTCCTTCTACCTATCGAAAAAGGAAAGGTAAGCGCTTATCCCCTCCACTTGTACTTGTAAATAGAGTGAAAACTCACTGAGCTTTCCAACTCCGCTGCTACCCTGACTTCCCCATAGCCACTTGCTTACGACCTTTCGACTCTCGCTAAACTAAAGAAGAGAAATTCACATTCACCCTGAACTTCTCGTACCGGAGAGTGAGAGATCTCAGTAGTTAGAATGAATTCAATACGTGGCAGAAAGAAAGGAAAGTGAACCGGATCTCTAAAGATTCTGGGTACAAAAGAAATTGCGCTATTCAAAGCATCAATCAAGTCGAATACAGCATCCGAAGCACTCTCGGACAAGCGAGATGAGAGAAGTGGAGGAATGAGAAGCCCGGCTCTGAACAACGTAGCCATGTTCTGATCAGCTGGCTAGAATGCCTTCTCTTCTAGCGAATGTCTTTATCCATGTTGATACACTTAACTTAAGAGTAGAGAATAGGGCAGGGCTTGTCCTTTTCTGTTGATATGCTGGCCCTCCATCTGATGAGTCACAGATTCCAATCGCTCTATCGAAGCCTATAAGCTTTCGAAGTACGCCTATCTATGATAATTAGGGTAGGCCTGTACTTCTGTAGAGCTAATGTCAGCCCAGCCTTCTTCCTGCTTTCAGTCCTTGGCTGTTCCAGAGAGCACTCTTATGACCAGAAGCTCGAATCTTTACATATTTTTGAACTTCTCCGCGTAATAGAGGTGGACTCTTCACCTGGCAATGTTGAGAAATTACGCTATTCATCCCAAGAAAGATCTGCCCCCCGGTACACATTTCGGGCTTTATGCTCTTCGAGCAGACCCCCTCACAAGATTCATTCGAAGCAGGTACTAATCCCTATAATTCAATATTGTGCCCTAGTGATCGGGGAATTAGCTCATCAACTCCAAAAGAGCAGGCAAGCTTTACGCGCCTGTAACCGGTGTTATTGTTCCGGCAAGAAAGAAGCCATTCCTTCCACCGAAACCAGAAAGCTCACATTTTCTGTGCATCCTGATGTACTTGAGGTCATGGCTGTTGACATAGGGTAAATATCGATAGACTTTTCTTCCTTAGCACAAGCGCTAAGCGATAATAATTCCTTCTCGAAACCCGGGAAATTCTATCTATCCTCAGATAGATAGGAGTAGCGGACTATTGAGTGTCCTAATTATTTGTATTCCGCGGATAGTCTGCTCTTCCTGTCTATAGGGATGCAGCTTACCTTCCTTCCTGTGTTGGTAGTTTAGTAAGGACTTCTTTCAGGTTAGTTTAGATAAAGACAGATAAGAATAGCTGAGGTAGGAGTTCTTTTTGTTCCTGTTGCTAGGGTAAGAGCTAAGGATAGATAGAGGAATTAGGTTAAGGATGGTCTCTTAACTTCGCTTACTGCGCTGTTAGTTCTTTAAGGTAGTCTCCCTTCTAGTTTTCCCTTGCTATTATGAGTTTGCTTTCTTTCTGTTGAGCTAGGACCCTAACTTCAGATAGGACTTCCTCCTCCCAAGCGGCTTACAACTAATCTCCTTCCGGTTGAAAGAAAGGACTAGCATAGCTGGATGGGATGGGCAATAAGCACCAAAAGAAAATGAGTTACGTCAGGATTGGATTAAGAAAGAACCGGTAGTAAGGTAAGCTGGGAAACTGCCGTTAATGGCTTTCGTTGCTCGTACTGGGAATGCTGTCTTTAGTCGGTTACCTGCCTGCCACTGCTTTTTTGTGCGACGGCGGGAGGGCTCGGTCATTCGGTCAGCTACTATCTATCTATAAAGGAAGCGGTGCACTTAAATCTAAATAGGGTGGTATGGGCGAGAAAGATAAAGAGAAGATCTAGACAAAAGACCTACTCGATGGAATTAGCCAATGTGTGCTCCTAAAGTTAGAAAACGTCCCGGCAAGAGCTGTCAGAATTCATCCCAGAAGGTAAATTACCCTTTCTCTTGTGCCTGCATTCGCTATTCCTATTCCGCGAAAGCTTTTATGCCTAGCCCCAAAAAGGTGCTTCAGCTACGCTTTGGAATTGAGCTACCCAAGCAGACCAGCCCTTCCCGAGAAGAGCCAAAAGCGAAGGAGTTTCAGTAAGTAAGAATAAGATTAATGATTTGCGAAACATACTATTGACAACATTTTTCCGCCTAGCAAGAAAGAAGACTCTAGTCTCATCTCTTAATTACTTGATCAAGACGGTGCAATCGATTGAAGACCGGGCACTTAATGTCTAGATTGAGATCGAGATTAAGCTCCAAGTCATGTAGGTTCACGAGAAGGACTCAAAAAAAAAGGCCAAAGAAGGTTTTTGGGACTGAGCTTGTATCAGTACTTCGGTATTAGATGGAAGTTACATAAACAAAGACACCCTCTAACAGCATTGGCAGAAGCCAAAGGTGACTTCTCTCCTAACTAGCTTGCTACCCGAGAAGCACTGTTGAGAGGAAGATCCTTGGCCCCTCCTCATTCTCTACAGGGTTCCAAACCTTTCTTCAACATAGGTGACAACGAGCGGGGCAGAGATGGAAGAGATCGAACACGAGAATAAGAAGCAAGCTCGCCTTGATCATTTTGATAGAGAGGGATGGAGAAAGTGGACAAAACAGACTCGCATTTCCCATTTCCCAGTCGAAAAGATGGGTTCCTTTTTCGTCTTGCATTTCTCATCGAACAAATACGGAAAAAGAATCATATTGAAAACGTTCCTAACCCACCAACCCCTTCCTTCGTAGAGCCGTTTATTGTAAGTGATCCGAACCTGCCCGGAGCGAGTCTCCCATAGAGGCAAGTGAAGTTGGTGAGCCGTATGATGGGCAACTATCTCCTGCGGTTCGGAGAGGACTCAGCTGTTAGTTAGTACCCCCTTTCGGGGTGGACCTTTCACTCTATTTTATTATATACGCTTAGCGAAAAGAATGTTTTTTGATACACCTAGGACATGGATTTTATATGAACCAATGGATCGTGACAAGTCGTTACTACTAGCAATGACTTCGTCTTTCATTACTTCATCCTTTCCATATCCCTCTCCCTTGTTCTCAGTTACTCATCAAATGGCACTCAGTTCATATCTTTAAGTTCGATCATTGACAAGGTTCAAAGAAAGGGTGGGCCATTGATAAAGAATCGATTCCAAAGCACAATGCTAGCAAGGGCCTCCGCTTTTCTTTTCATTAAAGAAAGTTCCATTCGATTAGTTAGCTCGTAGTCAGTCTTTACTTAACTTAAAAAGCAAGAAAACGGATGCGCGTTAGCCCTGCTGGAGGCTTTCGCGCAGCTCAATCCCTTGCTTGTTCCCAAAATTCCCATGTCTTTCTTGATTGGTAAACCCAACCAGTGCAAGCGAGTGAACTAAACTACCGGCATGGGCGGATAGGCCCTATCCCTACTAATTCTAATCATGAATGGAATCGGTGCGCCTATCAACCGTAGGGATTGGGTGCGGGGCTAAGACCGGATGTGCAAGAGAGACTGGGCTTGGGTATACCAAATGATAGAAGGAAGCCTGACTTTACGCATAAATCCATTAAAAGATATAGCCGATCGCATCTCTCTTTCTATTGATTGTAATTCAAAGTCAAGGTTCTATGCTTGTTCACTAGAATAAGGGAAAATGACTCTCCCACTACGGGTCTCCCTTACCAACAGTACTCTCCGGGGAAGGGTCTGACCCACCCAGAAAAAAGGAGTCCAATTCATGAGTCCTGTGCATATATGCATATACTATTGTCTAGTAAAATCTTCTGAAATATCGTAAGATGAGTCTTCGAAATCACCTCTGCGCGGATTCGCCATTCTAACCTCTCCCCAGGGAACCGTCTTTCGTAGCTCGGCAGCTCGCTCTCCTTTTAGGAGGTAATGGTGCCATCTTCCGCTAGACCAAGCGACTGGGAGGGGCCCGTTCTCAGCTCCTAGGTTTACTAGTTCATTCATAGCTCTTAGATCCCAAGCTCTACCTCTAGCCCTTCCATCCCTTCTAGCTCTATGATTGAGATTAGCTAGCCTTAAGCTCTTCCCGCTTCATTTCTGTTAATCACCCCCGTTTCCATCTTTCTTTGATCTTGGACAAAACAGTTAAATAGAGCCAACCTATCCAGGTTAACTAGGACACAATTTCAACCTTTTTTCATTTCTTCCCTTTCTCAAATAGCAGCAAGTCGGACAAGAAAGCCTATGTCACGAATGAATCTCTTCTGGGTAAAACAGGTCCCTTATAGGATGATGGTCCTTCCGAGACAAGGGCTTGTGTAGATTTTCATAGAACTATCTGAATAGACTCATTGCTTTGATAAATAATATATAGAGAAGAAAAACCTTGAGCCGAGTTGAGTAAACAAAAAGACCCGGTTCACCACAAAACCTATCAAGAATGAGTGAAAGCCAGCTTCAGGAATGGAGGATTGGAACGACATCGCTAGTAGGGTCCGGGGTATCACCCCGGGAGAGAGTCATCTCTTGCGGAGCCGGCTGCGGCCCGGTATACTCGACTCCATTTTTCTACCGGCATAAGCTCCAATCTGACTGAACGAAGAAAGCGTAAACTCGAGTTCTTTCTTTCAGGTCGCTTGTTGTCGGATTGGATTGATCAAAGCTCTCGCCCGGCCAATGTGTGCAGGATCCCGAGGGTCTAAGATCCCTTCTGACTTCACGTCTAAAAGCAAGAACTCAGGTGTACTATCAGTAGGGCAGGAATCGTGGTTGACTTCCGTTTTCTACAAAAAGTTCTTATGTTCCCGAGGTAGAGTGAGACTGCCTTCCAATTTCCTTTCGGCGAGGGGACCGGAAAAGGCCGCTGCAGATCCAATTGCTTTGACCGCTACAGGAGCGCTTAGAGGGACTACAGTGGCAAAACCAGAGAGTTGGTTGGCCTAGTTGGAGCTAGGGCGGCTATAAAAAAAACCTCTTGCTAGGCCGGGGAAAGCGATAGCCCCCGCAGCGGTTAAGGCGATAACAAGAGTAGCTGTCGCTGCTAGCGAAGGAGATAAGGGAGAGGCGTTTTCTTAGTTTTCCTTAGGCGCTGTAGAAAGTGATTTCTTGACTTCAGTAATAAATATCCCAGTACTCTAGTGAAAGAGATGCTTGTTGAGAGGCTTTCTTTCCTCTTTTATCCCTATTGCTATTGGTTGCATAAACGAATATCGTATAGAGAAGTGTTCGAAATAATCTCTGTGCGGAAAAAAATCCTAATATGCTTGATGAGGATTTCTCCCCTTATCTGACTGGTGGTTCTAACCCGATATCTATCATTGAGTCGGGATCAGAGCGAGGAGGCCCTCTCCCCTCGGCTTAAGAAGGCTAGATTGCTCAGAAGGAGGAGAAGACGAAGAAGAAGAAAAGGGCTCAGCTTGCTTCAATTACCGTTCAGAGCCATCCAAAGAAAGTGTACCAGCTTATAGTTGCAGATTGGTGTGGAAGCTTATAACCTGTTATGAAAGTAGGGCTATCTACGAAAGATAAAGCGAAGAAGTATGTGAAATCGAAGCGCATTGGAATCATCGATCATATAGCTTGTGTGCCGCGAGTGATCAGTCTGCGCAAAGGCAGAATAGCGCATTGGCTTGTCTTGCCTCTCTCTTCCCGGGACTCCTAGGGCTCTTTCAATTGGCCTTGTCTCGCTTAACTCGTCGAGTAGTGATTATCCCGGAATGAAGATCTGCTCGATCAGTATCGCGAAAAATCCGTAAAATGATTAGCTCCGCTTCGATCATTGGTGCATATCGATCTCAACCTCCCCCCTGGATCCGGGGACGAGCTCTACGACCTTGACGCGGAGCTCGATCAAGTGGAGAGGGAGAATTATGATTTCATAGCCCTTGATGATCGTGAAAACGTTATAAGGGACTTGTCCTCATGGTCTCCTAAGGGTCTTCCCCTAGGCATAACCAATAGACAAAGAGTTCCAACTATCGAATCAAAGAGGAACAGAGCCGCTTTCCCCAGTTGACGAGAGAAAGAAAGGAAATGAGCCCATCACCTATCTGAAGCTGAAGGAATGAAAGCATTAGAGTCTTGATCCCCTGCTTAACCTGAAACCTCTCAAGCCAGGGAAAGATTTCAAGTTCAGACTATGATGACTGGCATCCTCACTTACGCAACGAAATGGAGTTGATGGAGTAGCCAGTGCCCTTGAGTTATTCTCTTCGGTATCGCCTTGAAAAACAAAACAGAATAGAAGAAAGGTTAACAGAAAGTCTCACAAAGAAGAAGAGAAGATGAAGTCTAACAGCAGGTCTTGGGGATAACAGTAGATTGATGAGTGATCCCCTCTGAATCAGGGAAGGTAGGACATTCTGAACCTTAACCTCTATTGGATGAAGCAACCATATAACTGACGATATTGATTTAGTAGCGAGATCAGTTACACTAGCCCGGGCATCATCGCTGTCTTAGCGCGAACAGTCTGTAGCCAAAACAGAGTAGAGATTAAAATGGAGGGATGTGAAGAGAAATGAAGTCAATGACACCACACCAGACCGACCGGAAAGGGAAGAAGTAGCTACCATTTAACTTTTCCTTTACATGCTTTCCCCTGTCACGAACTCTGATGTCACTGTCAACAAGAAAGATAGAGAGATATACAGGGGGAAGTGAGGGTGAGGGAGGAGAAGAAAGGGTGTCAGGGACGAAAGAAAAAGTACCCAATAGAGACAATAGATCACGTAGTCCCCGGAGTAAAATACCGAACCTTAATATAACTCTTCTTCATCCTTTGCCCTGACTAAATCATCCCACTAGGAAAGAATTCTTCCAGCCGTCGTTCCAGCTGAGCTTCGAACAGATAAAGCAAATAGCAATGAAAGGGCACTCGAAGCAGGTCCTTCTGTTAGACAACAATTAATTCCCCCCACAAGGTTCAAAGAAAGGGCAAAAAAGGAAAGAACACCTTCCGCCAGATAAGAACGTACCTTCTTAGCTCTTCTATAGGAAGGGCTTTGATAGTCGTTTTTAGCAGTTCGAAGATCCAAGCTGGGAATGATTGACTTTACCTTTTTTCTTAAACTGAAAGGCATGAATGTGGAGCGAAAGAACTCTCTTTAGAGAGGCTCTGCAACCTCTTCTCCGATCGTAGAATAATTTCTTTTAGGTAATAAGATCGAAAAGAAAGCAAAGCATTCCAAAGGAAACGAGAGTACCAATACCGACAGCAGCTCCCGCTGACTACCTTCGCTATGATCATATCCGAAAGGCAGGACCAATAGGAAATGGAATTCTTCTGGGAGTCAAGTAAGGGCATGGCTTAAAGAAGCGAGTGAGTCTTGGAAAGGTATTATCGAAGTCACTTCCAGATTAAAATTCTTTTCTTTTGGGGTTCCCGGCAAAGAATCCTTATACTCCTCGCCTTCTGGCTTCACTACTTCTACTTCTCTTCATGGTTGGTGGAAAACTTTCCATAGTCAGTCAAGAGAAAAGGTTTGTTTTCTGTGCGACTGATTGATCCCTTTGTTTTATCTATTTCACTTTCCATTTCCAGTAAAGTATGAAAGGAATAGCGCGACAATCTTTGTTTGAAGATTAACCTGCCCCCTCTTCCGCTTAACGCACCAAAGATGGTAACTGTTGGGACTTTTAAAACTATTGCATCCTTTGCCCTAACGAGTCTCTCCTCTAGATGGAAAAACCGAGGGCGGGATCAAGATCAAGCTTAATTACTTTCCGTTGTGATCAATTGTTGTACCGATGGGTGTTTATGAAAGTGGAGCTTCGGGAAAGATGGGCACTCGTCATGTGCTGCAACTCGATTTGTCGCAACAAGAGGAAGCAGTAGCTAGCCTCGATGGAACCCAATCAGGATGTGAACAAAGGCCACTGCTCAAACTCTTCGATATGCGCTAGCTAGGCAATCATTTACTGGTCTGAAGGACTCAGGGTCTCCTCGATGCCTTCTCGTATATGGTCGTTGTTCCTGGATGGAGATTGAAAAGGGGGAGCATGCTTTCGTAGTCAAGGAATGGACAACTACAGCCGTCCCGATTGAGATAGAAGATAGTGACGAAGCTATCTCACTCAAGTGAATTGGAAAAAAGTTTGTTCGGTTATTCAACTCCTGCTGATGCTAAGGTTAGGCCGCGTTGGTTTAGCTTAGCTTAAAAGAATTTTCTGGACTTTATTTATCCCGTTGGAATTCTTTCCTCCCTAACCCTTTCTTTCCGGGCTTGCTCTATCCTATCACCCGTGGTTAGCTGGTTAGCTAGTTGCCTTCTACAGCGCTTATGGAGACAACAGCGGGTACATTAACTATGTAACTTCCTTCCCTTCTGCAGAACATGAGAATGAGTTCTTGATCAACCCGCTCTTCGGTCAGCTTGACCGAGAGGATACCTCTTCCTTTTCTCCAACTACGTAAAGTAAATGTCTTCTATAGATCTCTTCAATCCTCGAATCGGTCTATCGACACATACGAAAAAGATTCCTGGCGCCCGACTTGATAAAGGAGTGACCTTTCTCTTCGAAGGGATTCTAGTTCTTTTAAAGAGCTGCCCCCTGTAGATTCGGAGTCAACGACTCGACTCAAATGGCTTGAGAATATTACATATTACCTTGTCCCCTTCTGCTGAACAGCAGGGGTAGTAGGGTCTGAAGGTAAAGCTCCGCTTACGAGATAAAAGAGTTCTAGTGGGATATTTCGATTATATTGCTCAGCTGGTAGCCGAGGCAGCTACTGTCTCTACAGAAGGCAGTTACTTAGAGCATAACGACTGAATGAATCGGAGTTATTTCATCAGGAGGAACAATGCCCCGGTCAATAGTGAGACCCGCACCAAATGGGTTAGATCTTTTTTTCTCTTCATCGATGCGTTATCGTCTTCCTCTGTTTTTGCTTCAATAGGTATGGGACCGAGCACTTTCTCTCGTTTGTTTATTAAGATCGATATCCCGCCCAAATGCTCCAATAGAGCTCTTCCCGCCTTCCAGATAAAACCTAGTGAAAACTTTTTTTATAGGTTGGTTGGAATGGGGGGTTGCTCCTATCTTGACTCGATGCTTGGTCACTAGCAGACTTGTCCCTCCGCGGATTCGTAGACCCACTAAAGTCAAGGTAGGTCAAAGAAAGGACTATCTCCGGTGGATCTTCTAACTTCAGTCTGTGGTCGTAGAGAAGGAAAATAGCCTCATTTCGGGGGTTGGGCGGAAAGCATTTATCGTATAGTAGTAATAGTTATACCCCTCGTTCCTACTTGAGTCGGCTAGTCCCGTCCCGGGAAGCTAAGAACCGTCATAGCCCAAAGGTGCGAATTCAAAAATGTCTTCAAAGAAAGAAGACTAGGGCGCATGGGACTCTCAATAACGGGGAATAAAGACTCAGAGTGGTTCTCTGTCTGTGCCCCTTTTTCCAGCCATGTAGGTTTTCTTGAAGCACAAGCCATTCTAAGAGCGCCATTCAAGCCTTAGCCTGAAAAAGGCTAAAGACTGTTGGGAGAGTCCAGGGCGGTCCGGCGACCATTGCCCCTTTTCTTTTGGATGTAGCTATTTCCTTACATATAGAGGAATCGAGGAGATTCGTATACGCCCAGAAGCTCGCAAGACCCACGGCGCCTTGCTACAATAACGAGTGGCTAGTTCGTTCGATATCTAGGGGATACCCGTCTACTTCGCTTCACCAAGCAGACCCCACGTACTTTAATTGTCCGTCTGCTACTACGAACCCGACCCATAGGCCCATACCTTTCTCGACCGAAGCCATAAGTAGTATAGTAGTTTAACGCTTGATCGAAGCGGCAGTTACCAGGCCCGGCCCAACTATCCCAGGGCAGAAGGACGCAAAAAGGTAAATAAGGGGTGTAGCGGATTTGATCCTCCCCTAACTACTACTCGAATTCATCCCTCTCGGTAAGTGAAGCTCCCTCCACCCGCCGCCCTCTCTATCCGCTAACTTCGGTACCCGGGGCATTTCCCTCACATGCTGAAGAAAGAAAGCCCCTCTCTTTTATGACATTTCTAAAGAAATTTACCCAGAAAAACTACAGCCAAAACTACTTCCTTTATTTCTAGTTTTCCCCGTCAAGTTGAAGAAGACTCGCCCCCGAGTCGTTAGTGCTTTCTTCACCATAATAAGGAAAAAGATCAGAAACTTTCAATGTTTCTGAAACCTCATACTCAGCTGGTAGTTCAATCTTGTAGGCATTTTCACCAATGCGTTTGAGAACTTTGAATGGTCCATCAGCTCTAGGCTTGAGCTTAGCAAATTGTCCTCGCGGGAAACGCTCCTTTCGAAGATGAACCTACACCAGATCACCTTCTTTGAACTCAGAAAACTTGCGATGCTTGTTAGCTTGAGCTTGATACTTCTCATTTTGCTTAGAAATTTTCTCGCTCATGCAACTTCTTAATTTTCTTCACCCGCATCTCCACTAAAGTTGTGAGTAGCTGGAAGTGGAGCTAAGTCCAGAGGACTCTCGGGATTTTGGCCATAAACAGCTTAAAAAGGACTACTTCCACTAGCTTTAGATTAGGAGTCTTCGAAGAACTGCCGTAATGGCGAAAGACGAATCAGGGAAGGAGGCAAAACGATTCATAATCACTTTGCTTACGCCCTCTTCCCACCAGTACCCATAAGCCCGTTAGGGTTAGATAAGGTGCGAAGCCAAGGCTTCAGGATGGAGAATGAAAACTCTCATTCAGTGCCCTGCAATGCTGGTGGTCACAAGATGTACCATCCCAAGATGTGTACACTCGTGCTGGTAGCCGGCTTCTTACTCCAGATTGAGCGACGAGAAGGAATTAGCCCTCTGCGTCCTTCACAAGATTGGTCTTCGACACCAACCCATCATTGCGTGGGAACCCTATATAGATAGGGCACCTTGGTATGACCGAAGGTGTGAGCTGCATGACTGTCATCCATCCATGACTGGATGCAAACTCACTTAGGTTTTGTAGACCATGTTAGTACCACGAAGGTACCGGACCGGTTACACGCCTAAGACGACTACAGATTCCCAAGTCACAAGCCAACCACTGCCCACGGGCATCTCTAATGATTTTTTCCAGCCTCACCCGGATTAGCCTTGGCGCACCCATCCGAGTTCACCTTTACCCTCCGAAAAGACCAGGAAAGAAAGAGAAGCAAAGATGCAACTCAACTCTTAGTTAGTGATGCTTACCAATGGAGGATGTGGCCAATACAGATCGAGCCAATTCAAAGACGGGGATTTGAACCCAGAAGAACCATCTCCATTTCGATTTAGCAAACCAATGCCTTAAGCCACCTTGCTCTTCTTCCAATCCACCTACCCAATACCAAAGAAAGTTCTTCCGTTAGGCTCTATAAGCCCGAAGCGAAGATATAAAGCTTTACGAATAGATCCGCGGAAAGTCATTCATTCAAGAAAGCCTGTGAAATCTCTAATTCAGATATATTGTCCCTTCTTTCTTCCATTTCTTTAGGAAGAGTAGAATGACGAAAGAAAAGGAAGATTTACCACTATCATGGGATCCGTGTTAAGCATAGCCGCTGATAACATCCTTTGTTTGGTGATGCCGCCAATTCGATTCCTTCTCCTAAATTGGTGAGCCCCCGATCCCTCACTCACCTCCCCACCTCGAGGGTGGGCCTTGTCCTATTGACAAGATATGTCAAGTCAATAAGACTACACCAAGCCAATCTCGAAATGCTAATCCATATGCTTAGCCGCTGCAACTCCACTCGTAAAAAAAAAATATATAATTCGTACTCACTAAGAATGCCATTCCGCGCGGGGAGATTTTGACTCCAGAAGACCTGGTCAAACTGAACTACTTCACGCTACCCAATCCGAACGCCTATATTTATTTTAGGATCCTCCTACATCGAGACTATAGGAATTCCATACTTGTTAAGTAACAGATTCCCAAAATTACAAGAAACCACCTTACCATCTCCAGGCTTAAGAATATTTATAAGAATGCCTGAATCTAATTCAGCTAAAAAGGCTTTTTCTAAATCTCTAATCCGAATATTTCGTGATTTTTCAGTTCCGATGGGAATAAGCAGCTGATGAGAGAATCGCGCGAAGGTAGCGCCCGGAAACTTAGAAAGCAAATTTCTGTCCATATCATCTAAAAAGAAGTTAAATAAAATGGAATGAAGAAATCGGACGGCCTCCCTTTAAGATGTTTTTCCCAGCCTTGTTCAGTACCGGCGAATGCAGAAAGTTTTCGATTAGATTTAGAATGAATTGATCCTCGATAAGAGGCTTTATTTTGTCCAGAAGCCGCTTTCTACAAAGAATATTACTATATATAGATAAATAAATAACAAATAGGAGTCTCAGATTGGACCAACTTCTTATCTTAGCCACAAAAAGCTTATCGGTCTGGCCGGGGAATGACTGCTCAAGAAAGACATTTTTAGTAAAAACGTACTGATTTAGTAGATTGGCGAGTTAGATCAGAATGAGCTCATCTTCCAGTTTTAAAGTCAGATATAATTGCCAATAATCGTCCTCGAGACTCTTGAACCTATAAAAAGTAAGTTGGTCCATCTTAATAGGAATGCGCTCTAGCTCTCTTCTGACCCAAAAAAAAGAAAGTTTATACTTGCCAGTAAGAATTTCCCGTTCCAGTCTAACGAGATTGACCCTTTTGTAAATAAATATATATATATTTAACATTTCCCTCATTTCGAGGATAAGATACTGGCGTAAAGGTAAAGTCGACATGCCGTCCTACAAATGTAAGATAAATTCAAATGTTATATATAAGTGACCGAGATGCAAGGGAAAAACTGTTGTTTCACATTTTAGGAACTAGAAGACATAGTTGATGAGATCTAAAAATGCAAAAATCTGTTCGCATAACCAAGCATTTTGGCCATGTAACATGACATCATAATAATCATTTGTGAGAAAGCCCGGACTGTCAATCCGATCGTCGGAAATAACTGCCCGAACAAGGTCGGGCATCGTCCATTCGGGAGGTAATTGACAACCAGACTTCATCTTCTCACCAGACGAATTATTAGATTCATTCTTCTTCTCCGGCTTTGAGGCCGTGACCGCACCCATGGCAGTTTGAAGATCGGTCTTCTGAAGGAAATCTTTCATGCTGTCTGAAATCCTTGTTTTCAATCTGTATATCCAACCCAAGAGTTGTACCGCAGACTTTCTATTAGCATAGAATACAGAGTTCCCTTTGTCGTGCAGTGAAGGGTACTGCGTCAACAGAGTGGCCAAGGCTAACTAACTTACATGATTTCAACTATGCCGGAAAAGTGAACAAGAAGAGTGTTCACTGGTAGCTAGTATTGAAAGAGAAGAAGCCGTTCCTTCGCTGCTTGCTTTGCGCGCTAAGAGCGCTTCGCACCTTGCCAAGATCAATTCAAGTAGAAAGTTCGGGTCTTCCCTTATTATAGCACGCACAGGTGAGAGCATCCCTACCTCTAATGGTTTGTACTTGAACTGACCGAAAGTCCTGCTAATCCCATTGCTCGAAAGGGGGGGCAGAAGTACTTTCCCAATGACGGAAAGAATGCCTTAGTCGTGTCAGTGAAGAGTTTTATAGGCGCACCAAAAGTCCTCCATATTGGGATGACGGTCTCCGACCATCCTCCTCGACGAACTTCGTTGCCTGCCGGCAGCCAAACAAAGACTACAAGCCTTTCCCCGACTTTCATTCGGACCGACCTCCGAATTACTTCAATCTTTTATTTGATTGACCTCACTGAAACCGGTTTAGCTAGTTTTATCAACACCCTGATGAGGTCCTTTATGTATGGACCCCAAAGGAGGGCACCCTCAGGTGTCAAACCAAAAGGAACTATCGGTTTACAAGACCGGTAGGCCAGGTTGGCTCTAGCATAAGGAGTCAACTCACAAAACATAACATAAAGAAAGCGTTTTGCGGGACTCACAGAGTAGAGATGCCTGAGAGGTATCCGTAATCGCTGCAGCGACTAGGACATTGGCTTAACAGGCCACCTTAGCCTTAGGGCAACCAAATCGAAAACCTTCCAGACAAGGCCGAACCGGACCAACTGAGAGTCGGTCGATTCAACCTGCCATTTCCGGTTCACGAATGGTGCGTCTAAGAGATCCTGGATGGTTACGCCTGGAGATACTGCAACCATGTAGTACCACTTGACGTAGTTAAGCCATTGTCGGACCCACGACCTTAAGGTTGTGTACTCCGCGAACTCACGACTACCATCGGTGACGATAACCTCGTCAGGATAGAGGCACAGGTCCTTTGGAGCCATTTCCCTGCGGAGAAAATTTACAAGGATTCCTTACTCTAACAAGTAAGCAAGTCAACCACCTTTAGGAATTGAATTTCCATTCTTCGAAATCCCCCTCCTCTTCTCTTCTCTGAAGGCAGTCGAGGGAAGCGGGTTATGGGGTGGGCTGCTAAGGCCCGGGGAGCAGAATCGGGTCAAACATCGATAGGGAGAAAGAGGTAAATGACTCTTCCTTTCCTCCCGATTGGCAATGATATCTCTTTCTTCTGCCATTGCGAGACAAGACAGCTTCCTTCGTTCGGGCGATCTAACCAACTTAGGGAAGGGATGCCCTCTCTGCTTCTCCACTCGAACCATAACCTGAACTAGAAATGGAACTGGAACGAGAACCTCCATCTAGACCTAGACCTGACACCCGCATACCGCATATGCCAGTGGTTGTGGTACAGGTAGTTGTGTCTTGAATCGACAGTGAGGGCTGTAGCTCGGGGAAGGTTTGCCTGTAATCGATGGCAGAACGACTGACTCCTCCCTTTCCGTTAGCCCAATCCGCTTTATGATCCCAGTTGGTACTAATCTTATATCGGGCGAATTCAATGTTCAACAAATAGTTGAGCGATGGAAGGACAAAGGAACTGAATAAGAACAAGCGAGACAAAGTGACAAAAAAAAAGCCTTATCACGAGCTGGAGTCGAACCAGCACCTCTGGGATCAAAATAAAGGCCCAGCGAACTACCTTTCATTCTGATCGTGACTTTCAAAAAGAAAGAAGAGAAAGAAATGGAGGGTGGCGCCTACATAACAGGTTGCTTGCTTACCAAGCCATCCTGGCTTTTCGCTCCTTTGGCTTTCTTTCTCCCGGAGACCATGCCATTCCTCGACACCGACCTTCAAACAAAGTCAGATGAGGAGCTGGCTTCCCTCAAAGTTGCTCTGGCTGACTTGCCCGTTCCGCTTCTCTCCCGCTTTTGGGCGGTTCTTCCTCCAGCAGCCTATTCTTTCACAGCTTCTATGCCAAGGGCTTATTTAATAAATATATATATATATATTTATGCATGCAAGATGTATTGGGGTCACATAAAATTATTTATGAAAAGAAAGCGCTCTTAGTTCAGTTCGGTAGAACGCGGGTCTCCAAAACCCGATGTCGTAGGTTCAAATCCTACAGAGCGTGATTCCATTCTTGTTAGATCGAGAATGACACTGAAATATTTGAACAGCAGTC